CAAGGCAGTGGATTGTGAATCCACCATGCGCGGGTTCAATTCCCGTCGTTCGCCCATGAATCTATTAAAACAAAAAAGAGAAAATAATTTATAATAGACTCCTGTTGCAGCTGTTACGGTAGCTTTCGTGATTTACCCGAAGCTTTTCAGATGAGACATTCATAAACACCTCTACCCCCTAATTCTTAGGGGATAAACCCAATTTTGGTTAAATAGTAGTAAAGTAGATTTTATTTTCTTCCATAATTTTATTATAAAAATATAGAATAACAAATTACTAAAAAGATTAATACAAAAAAGAAAAGATACGAAGAAATTCGCCCCCCTCCCACATATTTGATAGCCTCTCCTATAAAAAAACTGGAAATACCAACTCCATTTGGAATTCCATCAATTACCTGTCTATCAAAAAAAGAATTGAATTTAGCTAACTTTCTTACACTCGTAATTAAAGATACTTCAAAAAAAGCATCGATATAACCACGATTATATGACCAATCATATATAATATTGATGATTTTATCAGCAATAATTTTTTTAGGAACACTCTTTTGAAAGAAATTAAATAAGTTCAAATTTTGTAAAGAATAAAAAACCGGTTTATAGAAAAAAGACGCTATCAATATTCCGAAAAAAGCTATACTCACCGAAAAAGTTGCATTTATAAAAAATTCATACCAATCCACAGAATTCTTTGAATTTTGATGTAAAATATCTATAGACGGAATTAACAATTTAGATAATATATCCAAATGAATTCCTTCTTGGCTGAAAGAAATTCCAACGGACCCAACGAAGAAAGTAAATAGTACTAATACAAGCATAGAAAATAGCATAGTATTGTCTGATTCATAAGGATAAAAAAAAGCAATGTTTTTAGTACCAAAATGGGTACTATGAAGAAAAAGACGTCTTATGTTTTTGACATTTCGATTTATTCGATGTGAATATGTCCTCTCCCGAAAAAAAGAAGTCCTTTCATTATTATTCATTGTTAATAAAGCTAATAAATGAATTTTCTTTTTTAATTTTTTTTTTTTGCCCCATAAAGATATTGAATAGAATGCACTATTTTTCTTTCCATTGAAATTTTGAAAATGAACGTTTAAATATCCTTCAAAAACAAGTAAATAAATTCGAAACATATAAAATGCAGTTAATCCTGCGGTGGAACAAGCTATTATTGCAAAAATTGGTGAATACAACCAACTATCATTAAGAATCTCATCCTTGGACCAAAAACAAGCAAAAGGTGGGATACCACAAAGAGAAAGTGTACCTATTAAAAAAGCCCTTTTTGTAATTGGGGCATGTTTTGTTAAACCGCCCATAAGAACCATATTTTGACTTTTATCAGGAGAATATCCAACAATAGCTTCCATTGAATGAATAATGGATCCAGATCCTAAAAACAACAATGCTTTTGAATAAGCATGAGTAATCAAATGAAATAAAGCGGCTCGATAAGAGCCCATACCTAAAGCTAACATCATAAAACCCAATTGAGACATTGTAGAATAGGCTAAATTTTTCTTAATATCTTTTTGAGCAATAGCTAAAGTAGCTCCTAATACTACTGTTATTATACCTACCAAAGCTATTCCCCTCATGATGGAGGGTATAACTATGAAAAGAGGAAGAAGTCGCGCTACAAGAAAAATTCCCGCTGCTACCATAGTAGCAGCATGTATAAGAGCAGAAATCGGAGTAGGACCTTCCATAGCATCTGGTAACCATACATGAAGAGGGAATTGGGCAGATTTGGCAACTGAACCGCAAAATAACAAGAGGGCACACAAAGTAACAAAAACAATATTCACCTCATTCTTATAAATTAAGTTATTGAATATTTGAAATAAATCCCTAAATTCCAAACTACCAGTTATCCAATAAAAACCTAAAATTCCTAATAATAAACCAAAGTCCCCTACACGATTCGTTACAAACGATTTTTGACAAGCATTTGCCGCAATAGGACGTGTGAACCAAAAACCTATTAATAGATAAGAACACATACCAATCAATTCCCAAAAAATATAAACTTGTATCAAATTTGAACTAGTAACTAATCCTAACATTGAAGTATTAAAAAAACTAATATAAGTAAAAAATCTTAAATAGCCTTGATCATGAGACATGTAACTATCACTATAAATTAGAACCAGAATACCAACAGTAGTGATTAATATTGACATAATAGAAGTCAGTGAATCTATAAAGTAGCCAAACTCTAAAGAAAGATCATTATTTAGAGTCCAAGACCCTACATATTGATAGATAGAACTATTCTCGATTTGATGAATAGATAAATCGATCGAAAAAATCATAACTATGGTTAACAAGAAAATACTAGGAAAAGCCCACATACGGTGAATATTTTTTGTTGCCGTGGGAAAAAGTAGAAGTCCTACCCCTATTAAAATAGGAACTGGAAGAGGGATGAAAGGTATGATCCATGAAGATTGATGTGTATACTCCATACAAAAAAAAAGAAAGAATAAAAAATAGTTAGATTCTTGATGAATTTTGTTTCTTATTCGTTTGTTTTATCTCTTTTGTAAAGGGGTTCGGTTCGGTTAATACAAAAAGTGGATATAGAAATAGAATTTCATATTCTGAATTGTTCTGAATCTTTGCATAACGGTCCCACAATATTGGAAAGTTCAAACCGGCTAATAAGAAAATTCCTAGTGAAAATGAAAAAAAATTGTAAAATAAAAATTTTTATCTATAGAGCAAGGATGAGGATCAATCACTACACCAAAACTAACAACATTTGTTTATTTTGATCTAAATTATCAAAATAATAAATATAAAAGAAGACTTTTTTTATTCAGAAACATTAGTTCCGTTTTGAACTTGAACTAATTGATTATTTTACATTCCAATAATAAGAGATCCATATAGATCTATCTCTTATCTATGAAAAATTTGGAAAAGGTTTCTAATATTCAATGTATTTACTATTTACTTTACCTTTCGAGCGAAAAAAAAAGAAAGAGTTAATTCAGATAGATAAGACATACGTCTAATTACGGAATAATTCCTTTTTATTTACAGAACAAATGTCTTTCACATCAAACTATAGCAACGAAAAAACTATACTAATTGTATGCCAGTTCCAAAAAAACGCACTTCTATATCAAAAAAAAAAATTCGTAAGAATTTTTGGAAAAAAAAAGGATATAAGGCAGCATTGAAAGCCTTTTCATTAGCTGAATCTATTTTTACAGGTAACTCAAAAAGTTTTGTTTGTAAGAAATAAAACTTTTGGACTGGAATAATATGAATTAGCTCAATTCAAAGAGTCTTATTTTTATTTAAAACTCATTTTATACTAATACTATTATAGATATATGTAGAATATATTCTACATATATCTATAATCTACTTTTTTTGAATGAGTCATAAGCAACTACAAAAAAATTTTATTTTTCATTACTGGATTTAAGTCAGAACTAGATAGTTCTAGTTTCAACAGTGCTTTTTTTTTTATTTGAAAAAAGTATAAACTACGAAAAACCCATTATTAGAAAAAAAGAGAAATGAATATAGAAATTAAAATGTTCTTTTACTTCAATATAAAATCCATATATCATATATTTCTATATTCCTATCTTTTCGATATTATAAATAATGAAATTACTTTTTATTATCAATTTATAATAAATGTTTAGTAAAAAAAAAGAAATGTAGTCAATAAATATTGGACTTTACTTTATTCAATCTCGACAATTGACTAAAGAATGGGTTATTATGATTTCGAGTAAGCCGCTATGGTGAAATTGGTAGACACGCTGCTCTTAGGAAGCAGTGCTAGAGCATCTCGGTTCGAGTCCGAGTAGCGGCATGGCATCCTATCCTATATTTTTTCTTTATTAAAAGAATAAGAAGTCCTATAATGAATTCAATTCCCTATATTCTATTCCGAGTATTCATACCATACCTTTTTTATTTTCATTATAGATATTTTTATTATATATATGATATTTTCACCTTTAGAGCATATATTAACTCATATATCGTTTTCCGTGATATCAATTGTTATTTCAATTCATTTGATAACCTTATTAGTCAATGAAATCGTGGGATTATATGATTTGTCCAAAAAAGCCATGATAATAATGTTTTTCTGTGTAACGGGATTGTTAATTACTCGTTGGTTTTTTTCGGGACATTTACCATTTAGTGATTTATATGAATCCCTAATTTTTCTTTCATGGGGTTTTTCAATTTTTCATATGGTTCCTTTTTTTAAAAAGGATAAAAACCTTTTAAGTACAATAATTGCACCAAGTGTTATTTTTACCCAAGGCTTTGCGACTTCGGGTCTTTTAACCAAAATGCATCAATCCGTAATATTAGTACCCGCTCTACAATCCCATTGGCTAATGATGCACGTAAGTATGATGATACTGGGCTATGCAGCTCTTTTATGTGGATCATTATTATCAGTGGCTATTTTAGTCATTACGTTTCAAGAAGTCATCCAAATTCTTGCTTTTACCAATAATTTGATTTCAAAAAATGAAATCAAATACATGAATAGGAATGAAAGAAACAATGTTTTACGAAAAACTTCTTTTTCTTCTTCTATAAATTATTACAGGTCTCAATTTATTCAACAATTGGATCGTTGGGGTTATCGTATTATTAGTCTGGGTTTTCTCTTTTTAACGATAGGTATTCTTTCAGGAGCAGTATGGGCTAACGAGGCATGGGGTTCCTATTGGAATTGGGATCCAAAGGAAACTTGGGCCTTTATTACTTGGACCATATTCGCAATTTATTTACATACTAGAAAAAATAAAAAATTAGAAGGTGTAAATTCTTCAATAGTGGCCTCTATAGGGTTTCTTATAATTTGGATATGTTATTTGGGGATAAATCTATTAGGAATAGGACTACATAGTTATGGTTCATTTACATCTAATTGACTTAAAATGAAATGAGTCAAGAACCTCTCAAAAATAAAATCAAAAAGATGGAAAGGATATATACTTTCCATAAATCGTCGAGAACCCTTTCAATCAAGTAATGATTAAAGGGGTTCTCACAAACATATTCGATTCTAATTTAATGAATCTAAAATCATTTTTTGATCTTTTTGATTCATTTATTCACAAAAAATATCCATCAAAAATTAGATAGAATAGCTTCAACCTTGTCAACCGAAAATGATAAAATGAAATCTGGATAAATACCAATACCTATTATGGGTATAAGGATAGAAATCGAAATAAATAATTCTCTGGGCCCAGAATCAAAAAAAGAAGAGTTTGGTGTATTAAAAAATTTGTATCCATAGAACATCTGCCGTAAGATAGATAATAAATAAATAGGAGTTAAGATCATTCCAATTGCTGTTACAAAAGTAATTAGTATTTCCATTATGAAAAGATATTTTTGACTAGTAATTATTCCAAAAAAAACTATTAATTCTGCAACAAAACCGCTCATGCCAGGCAATGCAAGAGAAGCCATTGATAATATAGTGAAAATAGTGAATATTTTTGGCATTGGGATAGCCATTCCGCCCATTTCGTCAAGATAAAGAAGACGCAGTCTATCATAACTCGTTCCTGCCAAGAAAAAAAGGGCAGCGCCAATAAAACCATGAGATATTATTTGTAAAATTGCCCCGTTGAGACCAGTATCACTTATAGAACCAATTCCTAGAATTATAAAACCCATATGAGATACGGAAGAATAAGCTATTCTTTTTTTTAAATTACGTTGACCAAAAGATGTTAAAGCGGCATAGATTATTTGAATAGAACCTAATATCATTAACCAGGGGCAAAATATGGAATGAGCGTGGGAAAAAAATTCCATGTTAATTCGAACCAACCCATACGCTCCCATTTTTAATAAGATTCCGGCTAAAAGCATACAAGTGCTGTAATGTGCCTCTCCGTGGGTATCTGGTAACCATGTATGTAAGGGTATAATTGGTGATTTGACAGCAAAAGCAATAAGAAATGCCGTATAGAATATTATTTCTAGTGCCACGGGATACGATTGATTAATTAATGTTTCAAAATTTAATGTTGGTTCATTAGAGCCATATAAACTGATACCCAGAATTCCCATTAATAAAAAAACAGAAGCTCCTGCAGTGTACAAAATAAACTTTGTAGCTGAATACAAACGTTTCTTTCCCCCCCACATGGATAAAAGTAGGTAAACGGGAATTAATTCCAATTCCCACATGATGAAAAAAAGGAAAATGTCTCGAGAAGAAAAAGGTCCTATTTGACCACTATACATTGCTAACATCAGGAAATAGAATAATTGGTATTCTCGAGTAACCGGCTGAGCCGCTAAAGTGGCTAAAGTAGTTATAAATCCCGTCAGTAAAATAGGTCCTATGGAGAGTCCATCTATTCCTAATCTCCAATAAAAATCAAAAAAATTAATCCATTTATAATTCTCCGTCAGTTGAATTAGTGGATCATCCAATTGGAAATGATAACAAAATGCATAGGTGATTAGAAGGAGATCAATTAAGCATATACAAATGCTATACCACCTAATTACCTTATTTCCCCTATGAGGAAAGAAGAAAATTAAGGAACCTGCGGCTATTGGGAAAACAACAACTATTGTTAACCAAGGAAAAAAATTCGTGATAAAAATAAGATACACTTGGGCCAGAAAAACGCGTGCTCAAAATCAAATAGAAAAAATTTTTTCTATTTGATTTTGAGCACGCGTTTTTGCCAGTAAAAAACGTATTCGTGTGGTGTTTTTTGAAACGTATCAATAAGCTAGACCCATACTTCGAGTTGTTTCATGCCATAAATAAACTCGAACACTTAAGAAATCCGTCGGACAAGCGGACTCACACCTCTTACAACCAACACAGTCCTCTGTTCTTGGGGCAGAAGCTATTTGCTTAGCTTTACATCCATCCCAAGGTATCATTTCTAATACATCTGTGGGACAGGCTCGGACACATTGAGTACATCCTATACATGTATCATAAATCTTTACTGAATGTGACATTATATCTAGAGTAATTTTTGATGTTCAAAAAGGAAAATTACCGATCTAGTAAACTCGTAAATGAATCGTATATTTATATACCAGATGAATCAATGATTTGTGATAATATTGTTAACTTTTAATAAAAAAGGCGTCTAGATAAATTTAGAAAAGGGAATAGAAGAGGATCAGGATACTTTGATTGATTATGATTTAGGCAATGCAAACATGATATGATCATAAATTGTGTCGAATAAATACTAAAATGAATTGATTACTATTACACTATTTAAAATTATACTTTTTTTCTTTTTTATTAATTATGATATGATTTATGCTATTTATTCAACAAATTCGATTGATTGATACGGGTTGATTTTCTGTTACGAGCAATGGAGGAAACAATAGCCAGTCCGATAGCCGCTTCAGCGGCTGCAATAGCTATAACAAAAATTGATAAAATATTTCCTTTTAATTGGCGATTATCAAAAAAATCAGAAAAAGTTACTAGATTTATATTAACTGCATTCAGTATAAGTTCAAGACACATAAGGGCTCTAACCATATTTCGGCTCGTGATCAATCCATAGATACCAATACAAAATAAATAGGCACTCAAAACAAGTACATGTTCGAGTATCATTGACCAACTCCTTATAAATTTTGATTTCAATATCAACAACAATTCAACAGATTCAATTGACTAAAGAATATACCAAGTCTGCAACAAAAGAATATATCGGCAATAAAAAAAAGAATTTCTACATAAAAATAAAAACTCTTTCACTTCACATAGAATTAAACATAAATAAATGTGAGAAAATTGAAAAAAATCGAATCTTGATTTCTATTAGATTAGTAGTTCTCTAAAGATTTCTTACTGGCGAGCTACGACAATTGCACCTATCAAAGAAACTAAAAGAATTATTGAAATTAGTTCAAATGGAAGAAAAAAATCTGTTGATAAATGAATTCCAATTTGTTGACTAGTACTTATCAAATCTTGCTCAATAATCTGATTTGGTCTTGTACTCCAAATAATTCCGTACCATGATGTATCTGAAATAATAGTTATAAGTGAAACAAAAATACTTGTACAAACTATCAAAGTAATTCCATCCCCTACGGTCCAAAGATGAAAATCTTGGTAATATTCGGAACTATTCATGAACATCACAGCAAATATTATTAAAATGTTAATAGCTCCCACGTAAATAAGTAGCTGTGATGCAGCTACAAAATGCGAGTTTGCTAAAATATATAATAAAGATATACAAACAAGAACCAGTCCCAACGAAAAAGCAGAAAAAATCGGGTTAGTAAGTAATACTACTCCTAAACTTCCTAATATAAGACCCGATCCCAGAAAGACTAAAATAAAATCGTGCAGCGTTTCAGGCAAATCCATTATATGTAAAAAAAAAAGACAAAGAAATCCAAATTTCATGACCTTCTTGATAGGACCAGGAAAAAATTTTTATATACTTCAATTTTTCTTTGCATTGAAAAAAACTAAGTAGTGAAAATTGATATAGTTACAGTTATCTAATTAATGTCATTTCACTCTTTATATTATACGAAAGAGTAGTTTGAAAGGAGATTAAAACTAAAGTATAAAGGTAGATATAACATATCTAACCTTGTTTCAATATTCTTAATAAAATTACATCTATTAAATAGATTAATAAAATATTATTTTATTAAAAAACACTTTTAAATATAAAGAAAATAATAATATTTAAAATTGAGATAATCTATTTGTCTATTCCATTTAAGAATCAATTTCTCTAATAATTAGAGAATATTTGGAATCTGATATTGACTATATTAGTGATTTTTGATACAACTTTTTAAAATATTTTATTTCGATTATTCGATTTATATATTCTATATATTATAGATTTATATAGATATCGAATTATAGAATATTCTTTTTTTTTTTTTAAGAGAATTGTATTTTTTTATTTAATTATAAAAAAGCGTCTTTTTTTATTTGAATTGTTCGAATTGTATAATCATCAATTATTGAAATTGGTAAACGGCCCAAAGCAATTTGATTATAATTCAATTCATGACGATCATAAGTTGAAAGTTCATATTCTTCAGTCATTGATAAACAATTTGTTGGACAATACTCAATACAGTTACCACAAAAAATGCAGATTCCGAAATCAATACTGTAATTTAGCAATCGTTTCTTTCGAATATCCGTTTCCATTTTCCAATCAACAACGGGTAAATCTATAGGACATACACGAACACATACTTCACAAGCAATGCATTTATCAAATTCAAAATGGATTCTACCGCGGAAACGTTCTGATGTGATTAATTTTTCATAAGGATATTGAATAGTTACAGGTAAACGATTTGCGTGAGATAAGATAATCATGAAACTTTGACCAATGTACCTTGCAGCTCGGACTGTTTGTTGACCATAATTCAGGAATCCAGTTACCATGAGGAACATATCGTAAATATCTATGAATAGTTTTGTTTTATTTCTTTCTCTTATTTGAGACAAGTAATGAATATAGAAAATCCATCTTTTACAACGAAAACAATTGAGACGAAGTTGTTAATAATAGATTACCGAGAGAAAGAGGTAAAAGAAATTTCCATCCAAGATTTAATAATTGATCCATTCTTAGCCTAGGCAAAGACCATCTTGTTATGATAGAAACGAATAAGAAAAAATAGCTTTTAGCTAATGTAATAAAGAGATCAATTGTAGTTCCAAAAACGCCGTATGCTTTATTTATTTCAAAAAATTCCGAAACAAATATGTACGGAATAGAGATATTTGAACCGCCCAAATAAAGAACTGTTACAAATAATGAAGAAATTAAAAGGTTTAAATAGGAAGCAACGTAAAATAAACCAAATCTAATACCTGAATATTCTGTTTGATAACCAGCTACTAATTCTTCTTCTGCTTCTGGTAAATCAAAAGGTAATCTTTCACATTCTGCTAGCGAAGAAATGAGAAAAACGATGAAACCCATAGGTTGACGCCACAAATTCCAACCCCAAAAACCATATTTTGATTGCGCATCAACTATATCAACTGTACTTAAACTGTTAGATAATCCTAGTCGGTGATAACATTACTGTTCCCACCTCTATTACAGAACCGTACATGAGATTTTCACCTCATACGGCTCCTGGAAAGCCTTAAGTAAATCTAAGGACCGGGTCAATTATTTATCTCTTGAAATATCCCTAAGATATAGAATAAGATATAGAAGATGAAAATATATCGAACGGTTCTGAATTAGACCAATTCAATTCTATCTGTTCTAGAAAGAACGAAATAAGAAACAAAAATCTATTTTAATAAAACATACAATTAAGCCACTTCTGAATTGATCTTAGCCCTAAAAAATAAAAATTTGTTGAGTAATAACTGAATTCTTCAATAAAATACTCTTTTATAATTCTCAATAACTCTCATGATTTTGAATTACGAAAAAGAATTACACATTCGTTTCTTAATAGAGAAATCTATTTTTCGTTTTTGATTTCTTATTTTTTTTTTCGTTCCTATTCTTCTTTTTTGTGCTATGAAAAAGGGACTTAAAAAATTTTAAAGGATTTTTTCGTTCCTGATAGGAATTTATTGAATGAGTGGGTGGAAGCATACTCTGGATCGGAGTTGTGGGGAGTACTGCTTTATTTTTTCTACCAACTTAAAGCCCCAATTAGTATTCTTTTTATATTCTGCGTAAATTGTCTTTTGGATAATTTACAAAATCTGTGTTACTAATCCTTTGTGTATCTTGGTGTTTCTAACCATCCACTCTTTTTTATTAATTCCCCTTATTTATTTTAATATATCTATGAGAATTCATAAAAATGGTAACTAAAACTCAATTAAGGTTGGTCTTTTGAGCCCGCTTCAAAACAGGATGCTAAATTATCCAATCTTGGGTTAAATGGTCTCTTCTGTTTATAATTTTATTTCATTCTTATACATAGAAAATGAGACTCAATCTTTTTACTGCCATTTCAAATCATCATACTATCTATTAACTAGAAGTCATATAGTATTCTGAAATTATATTCAATATAAGCTGTTTTATTTCACTCATATAACTATCTAATTTAGTTCTTCAGTCGGAATTGTGAAAAAGAAAACCAAGACAATGAAGGTTTGTATTCAATTTATTCGCCTCCGTTCCTATATAGTACTATATGGAAATAGAGTACTATAAAGAGAGGAGCATAGCAATAGCATTGAATAGCTTTTTCGGTTTCAACGAATCGCACGTAGAGATATTGATAAGACACATAGAGTTAATGGTATTTCATAACTAATTGATTGAGCAGCAGCTCGTAGACCACCCAAAAAGGAATATTTATTATTTGAGCCATATCCTGACATAAGAAGTCCAATGGGAGCAATACTCAAAATAGCAATCCATAAAAAAACACCTATATTGAAATCAGATAAAACAAAGTGATAGCCAAAGGGAATTACTAAATAACTTATTAGAATAGATATGACTGATATGGATGGTCCGATACTGAATAAACGAATATCTCCCCTAGATGGAATAAGATTCTCTTTGAAGAGTAGTTTTGTTCCGTCTGCTAGAGCTTGAAGAATTCCAAAAGGACCTGCGTATTCAGGTCCAATACGCTGTTGTACCCCTGCAGATATTTCTCTTTCTAACCATACAATTGCTAGTACACTTATTGTGATTCCCAAGACAAGAATCAAAATTGGTACAAGTATCCATAGAAATCCATAGACCTCTTTGAAAGATTCCCATCCGGAAAGGGAGTTTATATCTTGGACTTCTGTTGTATCAATTATCATTTCAACGATCAACTTCTCCCATAATGATATCTATGCTACCTAGTATTGTCATAATATCAGCCAATTTCATTCTTTTAACTAATTGAGGAAGTATTTGCAAATTTATAAAACCAGGTGGACGAATTTTCCATCTCCAAGGAAAATCATTCTGATCTCCTATTAGAAAAATTCCTAATTCTCCCTTGGGCGCCTCAACTCTCACATAAAGTTCTTGTTTCGGCAATTCAAAAGTAGGAGACAATTTTTTACCAATGAATCGATATTCAAAATCATTCCATTTTGGCTCCTTTTCTCTATCAAAGCAGCGAATTTCAAAATTTTCATAAGGCCCCCCTGGAATTCCTTCCAAAGCCTGTTGAATTATTTTTATGGATTCCACCATTTCACCAATTCGAACTAAATAACGAGCTAAAGAATCTCCTTCTTTTTGCCATTGAATTTCCCAATCAAATTCTTCGTAACACTCATAATTATCAACTTCACGTAGATCCCATTGTATTCCGGAGGCCCGAAGCATCGGGCCTGATAACCCCCAATTTATAACTTCCTCTCTACCAACAACACCCACTCCTTCAACCCGTTCTAAAAAAATGGGATTTTGCGTAATAAGTTTTTGATATTCAATAACCCTTGTTAAAAAATAATTGCAGAAATCAAAACATTTATCTATCCAACCATAAGGTAGATCAGCCGCTATTCCCCCAATACGAAAAAAATTATGCATCATTCTCATACCTGTTGCAGCTTCGAATAGATCATATATTAATTCTCTTTCTCTAAAAATATAGAAAAAGGGGGTTTGTGCACCAATATCTGCCATAAAAGGTCCCAGCCATAGTAGATGAGAAGCTATACGACTTAACTCCAACATAATTACTCGTATATAGCTGGCTCTTTTAGGTACTTGAATATTTCCCAATTGTTCCGGTCCGTTTACAGTTATTGCTTCTGTGAACATAGTAGCTAAATAATCCCAACGTGTTACATAAGGCAAATATTGTATAATTGTTCGGTTTTCGGCTATTTTTTCCATACCTCTGTGTAAATAACCCAATATTGGTTCACAATCAATAACATCTTCACCATCCAGAGTAACAATAAGTCGAAGAACACCATGCATCGATGGGTGTTGAGGCCCCATATTTACTATCATGAGGTCTTTTCTTGTAGCTGGGACATTCATAGGTTTTTCCTCGATTCATTCTTCCATGAATCGTTCAAAAAAAAAGTTTATCAAAATTCAGTATCTAATAAATCGAATAATTGAAAAGGATTCTTGAAATTACCTAATTTGTGAATCCCGAATACCCAACCAATTTATTAAATTTTTATAACGTATTTTGTTTTTCTTTGACAAATACGACAATAGGCGTTGCCGTTTTCCCAGAATTATACGTAAACCTCTTTGAGATAAATAGTCTTTTGGATGAAATTCAAAATGTGAAGTGAGTCTTCGTATCTTATTAGTGAAGGTGAATACTTGAAATTCAACCGATCCCCGGTTTTCTTCTTCTTTTTTTTGTGAAATAACGGGTATAAATGAATTTTTTATCATAAATAAAAGCTTTTCTTTCTCCCTCCTTTTTGGTAGATCTTTTTATTGATCAGTAATAGTAATGCCACTCATTTTTAATTTTTTATATAAAATTTTCTCGTAATTTATTTAACAATTCTGAATTTATTTAAAAATTCAGAATTTCTTTTATTTCTTTTTTTTCAAAAATGGAATTCAAATAGAGAATCAATACTATATTTATGGATTCACAAAATAAAAAAGTCTCTTGTCTTAAAAAAAAAAATAATACAATTTTTTTTATTCCTTTTTCTATTGATTTCTTTCTATCTAATGGAGCCATCATTGAATTCGTATCAATCCCACAATGCGTGTCCACGTTTCTTTTATTCATTTCAATTAGATATATTATATATATTGATTTATATATATATATAAATTGATATAAATCTTTATTTATATCAATTTATATATATATGTTCACATATAAAATATCAGATAGATATGTTACGAGAAAGATTCTGATAATGATAAATAGAACAAAAATATCTATTTTCAATAAAATTTACAATCGAGGATACATATGTATTCGAAATATACTAAAACGGCTTCCATTATGTGTATCAAACCAATAGCGGTTCATACAAGCTAAATCTTCGAATCGATAATTTGGCCAAAGAAAGCGTTTTAAATCAATTAGTTTTTTTGTATCACTATCAAAATCTTTCTTTTTAGTATGAACTTCCTTGGTGTTTTTATGCACAGTATTGCTATTCCTAGGTTTTAAACAAGATAGAATTCTCAATTCTTTACGGCGTCTAGTGGACAAAAGATGTTCAGGAACAAGTAAATCTAATAAATTATACTTTCTGCATCTTTTCGCAAATAGGCGTTTGTGCTTCAAGTATATTGTTATCATTTGATATATAAAACATTGTTCCAAGTTTTTTCTAGAAATACGAATAGGTTCCATAAAAAATAGTAGGTAGTCCCTCACTTCCTCTGTGTCCCTAGATTCTGTATAACAAGTGTCCTTACTCTGCATACGGATCATAGTTTCTATATCTAGGTCTGCCTTTCTTACAGACATTATGAAAAATTTTTTGATATTTTTCATTTTAATCAAGAGAATCTGTAAGTTGATATTATTCATTAATGTTTCTTGGACGGGAATCTTACAGTGCAAATAAAAACCCAAATATTTATCTAGTAAGAAATTCTTTTCTCCTTGTAGATCCCTCCTGTATTTGTGAACAGAACCTTTTACTTTGACCAAATCAGAGTGTGAGAGATAGAATTCTAGATCTTCTAGACTCTCGTATTCTTTCTTTTCTAACGCTAATTTGTGTTCATCAGTAATGTTTTTGTTTCCATAAAACTCTAAAAAAAAGAATTGCATTGGTAAGATCCAAGGATCCTCCTTATATGCACTTACTTTTGCTTTTGAAAACAACTGAAATCTCGGAGTCAATAATTTGTGATTCGTTTTCGTTCTGTAATTTTTTTTTCTTTTTTCATTCATTCCCATCAAATGAAAATACTTTCTATCCCTATTTTTGTCTATATCTATATCTATATCTTTAAAATAACCTTCTATATAATTTTGGATAAAGCTATCGTCCATTATATCAAATAATTCTTTTTCACTTTTTGGTATGTTGTAATTATTAGAAATCGCTTTTGCTTGCAATGGTGAATTATATCCATAAATATAGGATTTTTGATTATCTGCATAATTTAGATATTGATAGGAGAAAAGATCATATCCATATTGTTTTTTTATTTTTTTTTTTTGTTTTAAGAAGTCTACTTCTTGTTTTTTGTTAAAAATTAAGGGTTTTTTTTGAGATGAATCATATTCAACTAAATTTTTATTTTGAGCCACGTGATGTTCATGGATTCTATTCCTCCACTTTTGTGGTACTAATATCGACCATGCGCTCTTAGGTAAAGCATATTGATAATGAACCTTTAACCAATTTGTCCATTGATTCATTCTAGAATCGGGACGTTTCTTAAACCAATTTGTCCATTGATTCATTCTAGAATCGGGACGTTTCTTATGGCTTAATTTGGAATTGACTCTTCCTCCTTGTATTCTAAAAAAATAATCTTTTATTTCATTCTTAAGAAAAAAGGATCTTCCATGAGATTCAAAAATTGATCTTAACTTATAATTATATCCATTATTAACTAGGCTTTGTGATAATTTAAAAAATACATAGGCTTGTGACAAAGAAGATACATCATAAGAATTCTGTGAATTCATATCCGTAATATTCCCTGATTTTTCTATAATCGACATAAATGGAATTATACTTTTATTTGTTTTATCAACTCTTTGTTTATTTATTTTTTTATTGTAAAGAACTACATTTACAATTTTGTTTATTGCTTGCAGATAATTAAGAAAACGTTGTTCAGACCTCCTAATAATATGAATCATATTTAAAAGCATCTCTCTGTATACCCTTCCCATGAAAATTTTAAAAAAAGAAGAGGATTTACGGATTAATCGAACCTTTCTTCTTTTGAATATTTGCCAACTATTTGTTTTTAATTCTGTTTTTTTTTCTTCTGTCATTTTTTCTATTTGTTCTTCTTCTGTCATTTTTTCTATTTGTTTTAAGATTGTCTTTGTTTTAACATTCAGATCTTTTATCCTTTTTTCTGTGTATGAGGAATTTGTCCAATTAATAGATTGAATTATAACAGGCGATTCCTCAATCATTGGATTACTGTTACTGATTGTTGAATTTTTTTCGCTTTCACTCAATTCATCTCTTTTTTTGAAACCAAATAGAAGACTCTTTCTGTTCCAGTTATATATTTCTTCTAACATGATTCGAAACCCTTTTTTTCTTTCATTAATAAAAACTTTTAGAACTAGAAAAAAACGATTTTTCAATTCTTTTTTCAATTGTTTTTTTATTTTTTTAAAAATGGGACCCAAAAATAAAAATGGGTTTGGAACATGATCATCAAGGTACGATTTGACTAGTGTTCCATAACCTGTTAAAAACATGAAGTTTCTTTCTTCGTTTTTTTCAGTAGATTTTTTTTTTCTTTCAGTAGATCGTACCTTAGAATTGTGCCAAGGTTTCAGAACAAAAGGACATAAGATCCTTATCTGAATACCGTCCCAGAACCAGTTTAGTGGCAATTCGGTCTGAGATACTGGAACGCCCTGATAGGTGCATTTAATATGGATTTCTCTATTCCAATCCCTATAATCTTCTGACCATTCGGGATTTTGAAATAATAGTATACGAATGATATTTTTAGTGATTATCAATGAAGGTAATAGAATATATTTTCTAAAAATTGATTGGAATAGTAAGACAAAACTTCTGATTACTAGACCATATAGAATGTTCTCCCAGGCTTCTTCGATTTGTCTAAGTCTGTCTTCAGACTCGTCTTTCTCTTGCTCTATCAATTTCTGTTCTATCCCTTTCTCAAACTCCAAAAAGTCCGAATTATCAGTACCAGGTTTCCTGAAATATTCTTTCAAATATTGGCCGATATCATCGAAAAGATCACCAAAAAATAACGCGTAGTCATCCATTGACTCCAAAAAAAGAGGAGAATGCACATTTGGTTCAAACAGTTTATAAGTTGCTATTTTACGCCTTTGAGCGCGCATAGATCCTCTGATTATATCTCGGCAATAATCTGGTTCGCGTGAATAATTAGGTAGAGCAATTTCCTTAGCTGAGTCCTTTTCATCAGGATTATCATTCTGTGACTTTTTTTTCTCACTATAAAGAACTATACGGTCAGCTTTTGGAGAACGAATCTGAGACTCCTTTGGGTTCGCGTCCATCAATACCGCTATTTCGTCGACTAATTGGTATGACCATCGAGGAAGTTCTTTACTTATTTCGTTTATGTCAGGAGATAGTTTTCTATTATAAATTGTATCATTGGTAGGTTCGGTTCGAATTGCGTCCAATAAGAAATCTCTTTGTCTTGTTTTTTCTTCGGAATAGATATTTACTAGTTCCTGTTCTGGAAATAAATAGAGTCCGTCAAAATTCAAACTTGATACTGATTTTTCCGAAAATTTACTGATTAAGTTAAAAAAAAACCCAATTTCAGTTGATAATAATTTTCTATCAAATTGATCTGTTTCATGTTCAAATTCTGAAGAATTACTATTATGACAAAGAAGCAGTCCATGAATCCTATTTATCAAAATGTCGTTTGTTGTGTTTGTAATCAAGGGTGAAAAGCTTTTTTGGATTTCTCCACGAAATCGTCCATTCAAGAAAGGATCATATTTTTTAATTAAGTATTGTGTGTTGCTCTCATCATCACACAATCTAATTCTATTTTCCAATATGTCCTCTAAATCCACATCCACAGGATGAAATTGATTATATTTCTTATCTAGAAGTTTTGCTCGTTGAACAAATTCATTGCTTAGTTTCTTTCTTTTTTCTTCATTAAAGGAGCTCCAAGAATTAGTCTAATTCTTGGAGCTCCTTTTGCTTTTCCACGCTTAGTTTCTTTCTTTCTTCTTGATTAAGGGAGCTCAAAGAATTAGAAAATTGCTTCTCATTAGACAATTCCTTTTCATTAGAGGAGGTTTTATCTATTCTTAAGAGATCCATTTTTTTTTCCATTTTGTTCCGAAAATCAG